GGTGACTTTTCTTTTCGATTATAAACGATGGAATCGCCCATTACGATATATAAAAAATGATCGATTTGAAAATGCTGTACGAAACGAAATGTCACAATATTTTTTTTATACATGTCCAAGTGATGGAAAACAAAGAATATCTTTTACATACCCACCTAGCTTATCCACTTTTTCAGAAATGATAGAACAAAAAATTTCTTTGTACACGACAAAAAAACTATCCCATGAAAACGAAGATTTCTATAATAATTGGGTTTATACAAATGAACAAAAAAAACGCAACCTGAGCAATGAATTGATAAATCGAATCAAAGTTCTAGAAAAACAAATGGGATCCCTTGTTTTAGATGTGCTAGAAAAAAGGATCAGATTATATAATGATGGGAATGAAGAAGGATACTTGCCCAAAAAGTATGATCCTTTTTTAAATGGACCTTATCGTGGAAAAATAAAAAAATTCTATTCACATTCAACGATAAAAACTTCCACAAATACAAAGGATTCAATTACACGGGATTCCATAAAGACGATTTGGATAAACAAAATTCATAGTCTACTTCCTAACGATTATCGGGAATTAGAAGATCAAAAGAATCCGTTTGTCGATTTTTTTGATAAAGAATCTTTATTTATTGATGATTCCTTAACCTCAATATCCCCAACCAGCGAATTCTCTTTGGAATACCCAACGAGTTTGAATTTGAAAAACTTGGATTTATTGGCAGAACAAAAAGGAATTGATTCAAAAAATAAAAAAAAAAGCTCGAAATTTGTATTCGATGTAATTACAAATGATCCAAACAACGAAACAATTAGAAATAAATTTATTGCAATAGAAGAAATTAGTAAAAAAGTTCCTCGATGGTCATACAAATTGACCGATGATTTAGAAGAAGAAGAAGAAGAAGAAAATCAAGAAGAGCCAAAAGAGGATCATGAAATTCGTTCAAGAAAAGCCAAACGCGTGGTCATTTATACTGATAAGGATCAGGATACCGATAGTAGTAGTAATAGTGATCAAGGGGAAGAGGTGTCTTTGATACGTTACTCACAGCAATCAGATTTTCGTCGGGATCTAATCAAAGGATCCATGCGTGCTCAAAGGCGTAAAACAGTTATTTGGGAAATGTTTCAAGCAAATGCGCATTCACCGCTTTTTTTGGATCAAATCGACAAAACGTTTTTTTTTTCTTTTGATTTCTCTGAAATGAGAAATCTCGTTTTTAGGAATTGGATGGGGAGAGAATCAGAAATTTTTACTTCTGATTCTGAGGAGGAAGAGGCAAAAGAAAAAAAGAAAAAAAACAAGGAAAAAAAAGAAGAAAATGAGCGTATAGCAATATCAGAAGCCTGGGATACCATTATATTTGCTCAAGCAATAAGAGGTTCGATGCTAGTGACCCAATCTTTTTTGAGAAAATATATTAAATTGCCTTTATTGATAATAGCTAAAAATATTGGACGTATGCTATTATTGCAATTCCCTGAGTGGTACGAGGATTTAAGGGATTGGAATAAGGAAATGCATATTAAATGCACTTATAATGGTGTTCAATTATCAGAAACAGAATTTCCAAAAAATTGGTTAACAGATGGTATTCAGATAAAAATTCTATTTCCTTTCCGTCTGAAACCTTGGCAAGGGGCTAAGGTACAATCTCATCATCGAGATAAAAAAGAGGAAAAAGACGATTTTTGTTTTTTAACAATTTGGGGAACGGAAGCAGAAGTTCCATTTGGTTCTCCACGAAGGCAACCCTCTTTTTTTGAACCCGTTTTTAATGAATTAAAAAAAAAATATGTAAAAGTGAAAAAAAAAGGTTTTCTAGTTCTAAAAGTTTTAAAAAAAAAAATCAAATGGTTTGTAAGGGCCTTAAAAGGAAAAACGAAATGGGTTCTAAAAATAGTTCCAATTATAAAAGGAATAATAAAAGAATTTGAAAAAAGAAACTCAATTTTTGAATTAAATAAAAATTATAAAACGGCAAATGAAAAAAATCCCATAATTAGTAGTAATAAGAATACCCAGGAATTGATCATTCAAATTCAATCCATGGATTGGACAAATTATTCACTTATGGAAAAGAAAATGAAAGATCTTATTGATAGAACAATAACGACCAGAAATCAAATAGAACAGATCAAAAAGGAAAAAAAAAAAATAACTCTTACTCCAGATATAAATATTATTAGTCCTAAAAAGACAAATTTGAATGATAAAAAATACCAATTGTGGAAACAGATTTGGCCAATATTCAAAGGGAGAAGCAACCGATTCATACGTAAATTACACTATTTTATAAAATCTTTCATTGAAAGAATATATATCGATATTTTTCTATATATCATTAACATACTGAGGATCAATGTACAACTTTTTGTTGAATCAATAAAAAAAAAAATTAAAAAATTTATTTACAACGATAAACCAAATCAAGAAAAAGCTGATATTGATGAAAAAAATCAAAATGGGGTTGGGATTCCCTTTATGTTTACTATAAAAAAAGGGTTTTCTAATACTAATATTAGTAGTAAGAATTCCAATCCTTATTATGACTTATCTTCCTTGTCCCAAGCGTATGTATTTTACAAAATATCACAAACTCAAGTTAGTAACAAGTATCACTTAAAATCTGTACTTCAATATCAAGGAACACATCTTTTTCTTAAAGATAGAATCAAGGATTATTGCGTAATACAAGGAATATTTGATTCCAAATCAAAGCATAAGCAAATTGATAAGTCTGGAATAAATGAATGGAAAAATTGGTTAAAAGGTCATTATCAATACAATTTATCTCAGACTAAATGGTCTCTATTAGTACCGAAAAAGTGGCAAAATAGAGTCAATCAACGTTGTCCAATTCAAAATAAGGACTCAATGAAATTGGATTCATATAAAAAAAAGAAAGACCCGTCCATCCATTACATAAAACAAAAATATTATGGAGCGAATTCCTTGATGGGCCAAAAAGAAAAATTTAAAAGAAACTACAGATATGATCTTTTATTACATAAATATATAAACTATGAAAATAGTAAGGACTCGTATATTTATGAATCGCCATTACAAGTAAATAGAGATCGAGAAATTCTATATCTATCTAATTTCAATACATGGAAACCCCAATCACTTGATGTACTAATGGATATAGATATTAGTGATTATCTAGGAGAAGAATATTATATACATAGGAAAAAAAATATGGAAAAAAAATATTTTAATTGTAAAATTTTCCATTTTTTTATTAGACAAAATATCAATATGCATACCTGGGCCAATATGCATATGGGTACCAAGATTAATCAAAATAGTAAGACTAGAATTAATAGTTATCAAAAATTTTATAATAAGAATATTTTATCTCTCATAATTCATAAAGAAATCAAATCATCCAAACCCAATCAAAAAAGAAACTTTTTTGATTGGATGGGAATGAATCAAGAAAAGTTATATCCTCGCATATCGAATCGAAAACCTCGATTCTTCTCAGAATTTGGAATACTTTATGATACATATAATGCATATAAAATGAAACCATGGATCATACCAATCAAATTACTTCTAAGTTTTGATGTAAATGAAAAAGCTAGTCAAAATAAAAATATCAACGAAAATCAAAAAAAAGATCTTCATATATCATCTAATAAAAAAGAATATTTTGAATTAGAGAAAAAGAACCAAGAAAAAAAACAACAACCGAGTCAAGTAGATCTTGGTCTTGGATCAGACACACAAAAACAAAAGAAAAAAAAAGATATTGAAGAGGATTACGCAGGATCCAACATTAAAAATAAAAAACGTAGGAAAAAAAGCAAGAAGGAAGCAGAACTAGATTTATTCCTGAAAAAATATTTTCTTTTTCAATTAAGATGGGATGACGCCTTGAATCAAAGAATGACCAATAATATCAAGGTATATTGTCTCCTACTTAGATTGGTAAATCCAAAGGAAATTGCTATATCCTCGATGCAAAGAGGAGAGTTGAGTTTAGACGTAATGGTGATTCAGAAAGATCTAGCTCTTACAGAATTGATAAAAAATGGAATATTGATTATCGAACCAATCCGTCTATCTATAAAATGGGATGAAAAATGGATTATGTATCAAATCATAGGTATTTCATTAGTCGATAAGAATAAATACCAAACTAATAGGAAATGCATAAAAGAAAAATATGTTGATAAAAAGGATTTTGAAAAATCCATTGCACAACAACATAACAGTATATTTATAAATGAAAAGAAAAATTATTATGATTTCTTTGTTCCTGAACATATTCTATCCACTAGACACCGTAGAGGGTTGAGAATTCTAATCTGTTTCAATTCCTGGAATAAAAATGCTGTTAATGGGACTTCACTATTTGGTAATGAAAACGACGTAAAGAACTGTGGACAATTTATAAATGAGGATAAATACCCTCATACAAATACAAATAAATTAATGAAATTCAAATTGTTTATTTGGCCCAATTATAGATTAGAAGATTTAGCTTGTATGAATCGATATTGGTTGAATACCAATAATGGAAGTCGTTTTACTATGTCAAGGATACATATGTATCCACGATTCAAAATTCATTGATGATACATGATATTGATTTCATATCGTATTGATTGGATCTAGAAATGAATCTGTGCAATCTGATTCTTAATTAGATACAAAAAAATCATTCTATTTCAAGAGTGCAGAAATGCATTATCTCTTTTTATCCAAATCAAATTTTGAATTTCATTTATTAATTTGATTTGGATAAAAAATAAATAAAAAATAATTTTGTGTGTGCCTAATTAAAATGACTAGTATTATTATATTATTAAATTAACTATTATTATATTTATTATTCCTGATCGGTAAATAGAAAAAAATATATATAAGAATTTCTTTATTTTATGGTCAAAAATTCATTCATCTCAGTTATTCCAGAAGAAGAAAAAGAAGAAAACAAGGGATCCGTAGAATTTCAAGTATTCAGCTTCACCAATAAGATACGGAGACTGACTTCACATCTGGAATTGCACAAAAAAGATTTTTCATCTCAGAGGGGCCTTCGAATAATTCTGGGAAAACGTCAACGGTTGCTAGCTTATTTGGCAAAGAAAAATAGAGTACGTTATAAGAAATTAATAGGTCAACTGGATATTCGGGAGCAAAAAACTCGTTAACGTGAATTTGACTAAAAGTTTTTTTAAATGGATTTCTAAATTCATTAATTTATTAAATTTATATTTTTATCATTTATTATTAGATTTAGTATTAGACTATTATTAGTATTAGAATTACTAGATATAAGAATTATTGGATTTTGCATTTTCATGAACCTCGCTTTGAGAAATTCATGAAATAACGAATCGGGGAAAAAAGATATGACTGTACCAGCTACAAGAAAAGATCTCATGATAGTTAATATGGGCCCTCACCACCCATCAATGCATGGTGTTCTTCGACTGATCGTTACTCTTGACGGTGAAGATGTTATTGACTGTGAACCCATATTGGGTTATTTACACAGAGGGATGGAAAAAATTGCGGAAAATCGAACAATTATACAATATCTCCCTTATGTAACACGTTGGGATTACTTAGCTACTATGTTCACAGAGGCAATAACTGTAAATGCACCAGAACAGTTGGGAAATATTCAAGTACCTCAAAGAGCCAGCTATATCAGAGTAATTATGCTGGAGCTAAGTCGTATAGCTTCCCATTTATTATGGCTTGGACCCTTTATGGCAGATATTGGCGCACAAACTCCTTTCTTCTATATTTTCAGAGAGAGAGAATTAGTATATGATCTATTCGAAGCTGCCACAGGTATGCGAATGATGCATAATTACTTCCGTATTGGAGGAGTAGCTGCTGATCTACCTTATGGCTGGATAGATAAATGTTTGGATTTCTGTGATTATTTTTTAACAGGAGTTGCCGAATATCAAAAACTTATAACCCGCAATCCCATTTTTTTGGAACGGGTTGAAGGAATAGGTATTATTGGGGGAGAAGAAGCAATAAATTGGGGCTTATCAGGACCGATGTTACGAGCTTCCGGAATACAATGGGATCTCCGTAAAGTTGATGATTATGAGTGTTACAATGAATTTGATTGGGAAGTCCAATGGCAAAAAGAAGGAGATTCACTAGCTCGTTATTTAGTACGAATCAGTGAAATGACGGAATCCGTAAAAATAATTCAACAGGCTCTGGAAGGGATTCCTGGGGGACCTTATGAAAATTTAGAAGTACGACGCTTTGATAGAACAAAGAATTCCGAATGGAATGATTTTGAATACAGATTCATTAGTAAAAAACCCTCACCCAATTTTGAATTGTCGAAACAAGAACTTTATGTGAGAGTAGAAGCCCCAAAGGGAGAGTTGGGAATTTTTCTGATGGGGGATCAGAGTGTTTTTCCTTGGAGATGGAAAATCCGTCCACCTGGTTTCATAAATTTGCAAATTCTTCCTCAGCTAGTTAAAAGAATGAAATTGGCTGATATCATGACAATACTAGGTAGTATAGATATCATTATGGGGGAGGTTGATCGTTGAAATGATAATGGATACGACAGAAGTACAAGCTATCAATTCTTTTTCTGGGTCGGGGTTCTTAAAAGAGATTTATGAGCTTATATGGATCTTTGTCCCTATTTTGATCCTAATATTAGGAATCACAATAGGAGTACTAGTAATTGTATGGTTAGAAAGAGAAATATCCGCGGGGATACAACAACGTATTGGTCCTGAATATGCTGGCCCCTTAGGAATTCTTCAAGCTCTAGCAGATGGAACAAAACTACTTTTTAAAGAGGATATCCTCCCTTATAGGGGAGATATTCGATTATTCAGTGTTGGACCAGCTATAGCAGTTATATCAACTCTACTAAGTTATTTAGTAATTCCTTTTGGATATAATCTTGTTTTATCTGATCTCAGTATAGGTGTTTCTTTATGGATCGCTATTTCAAGTATCGCCCCTATTGCACTTCTTATGTCAGGATATGGATCGAATAATAAATATTCTTTCTTAGGTGGTCTACGAGCTGCTGCTCAATCCATTAGTTATGAAATACCATTAACTCCATGTGTGTTATCAATATCTCTACGTGTGATTCGTTAGAAGATGAGCTTTTCTTTCTCCTCTTTCCTTTCTTTATAATATAGAGGAAAAAGATTGAATGTATTGAATAGGTATCTTCATTTTTCATCATTTAGGTGAATAAGTTAAACCAGATAGTTATATGAGTGAAAAAAAACAGCTTAGAAATTTGCAGTCAGAAGATTCAATCTCATTCCCTATGTACAAGAGTAAAGTAGAAGTAAATATAAACAGTGTAAACTGTTTACCCCAAGACTTATATTTTTTTATTAGTCATCATGTCTTGAAGCGGGTGCAAAAGATCAAGTGTATGGAGTTTATACTATTGTTTTGTATGTATTACCATACCGGGATCAATCAAAAATTAGTGAACGAGTAGAAACACCAAGATACACAAAAGATTAGTAATGTAGATAATGTAAAGTATCAAAAAAGATATTTCTACATAAAACGAATCATAATAAGGGCTTTAAATTGGTAGAAATGATCAAGCAGTACTTATCCAAGATTCCGATCTAGAGTATGCTCCTATTCACTGATTCAATAAATGACTATCAAGAACGAATTAATCCTTTTTTTATTTATTTTTCAGAAGACCCCCTTCTCAGAAACAAGAACAGGAACAAAAGAAATGATAGAATGTAAAACGAATGATAAAAATGAATAAGAAAAAATCTTTATTTATTTTTTCTACATACATATTTTTTACATACATATAGAATTCTTATCATGATTCATGAACTAGTGTCTAATTCTTTTTCGTAATCAAAAGAAAAAATATGGGTCAAAATCAATATCTATTGATATAAAAAGTATTTTATTGAAGGAATAAGTTAAGTTATTACCGAACAAAGAGAAATTTTTCTCTTTATATTATAAAGAAATGGGATGAGATCAATTCAGAAGCACTTTTTATCTAGCAGACAGAATTCCGCCGGTCTAATTTTGGACTCTTCAATATATCTTTATTATATCCATCCTACAATACAAAGGGATGCCGAATTAATACGGAACTAGTCCTTACATTTATTTATGACCATAGAGGAGCCGTATGAAACTGAGGTTTCACGTACGGTTCTGGAATAGCGATAGGAACAGTAATGTTATCATCGACTATGATTATCTAACAGTTCAAGTACAGTTGATATAGTGGAGGCGCAGTCAAAATATGGTTTTTGGGGGTGGAATCTTTGGCGCCAACCTATTGGGTTTATAGTTTTTCTAATTTCTTCTCTAGCAGAATGTGAAAGATTACCCTTTGATTTACCAGAAGCAGAGGAAGAATTAGTAGCAGGTTATCAAACCGAATATTCAGGTATCAAATATGGTTTATTCTATGTTGCTTCTTACCTAAATTTATTAGTTTCTTCATTATTTGTAACAGTTCTTTATTTAGGCGGGTGGAATTTCTCTATTCTACCTATTTTATTTATTCCTGAGATTTTCGAAATAGAGAAAATGGGTGGAGTCTTTGGAATGATAATTGGTATTCTTATTACACTAGTGAAAGCTTATTTGTTCCTGTTTATTCCTATTGCAACAAGATGGACTTTACCGAGGATGAGAATGGACCAATTATTAAATCTTGGATGGAAATTTCTTTTACCCATTTCTTTGGGGAATCTATTATTGACAACTTCTTCCCAACTTGTTTCACTATAAATAAGGGAATACAATAACGACATTATAAATTCATAACCTAAACAAGAGAAATAAACATCAACTTTTTTGATAAATATTTACTTATGATATGCTCCCTATGGTAACTGGATTCATGAATTATGGGCAACAAACAGTACGAGCCGCAAGATATATTGGTCAAGGTTTCATGATTACCTTATCCCATACAAATCGTTTACCTGTAACTATTCAATATCCGTATGAAAAATTAATAACATCGGAGCGTTTCCGTGGTCGAATCCATTTTGAATTTGATAAATGTATTGCTTGTGAAGTATGTGTTCGTGTATGCCCTATAGATCTACCCGTTGTTGATTGGAGATTAAAAACAGATATTAAAAAAAAACAATTGCTTAATTATAGTATTGATTTTGGAGTATGCATATTTTGTGGTAACTGTGTCGAGTATTGCCCAACAAACTGTTTATCAATGACTGAAGAATATGAGCTTTCCACTTATGACCGTCACGAATTGAATTATAATCAAATTGCTTTGGGTCGGTTACCTATGTCAGTAATTGGAGATTACACAATTCAAGCAATTAGGAATTCGACTCAAATAAAAATAGACAAAGATAAAGATAAATCTTTCGATTCAAAAACAATTACCAATTATTAAATTTAATAGAATATAAGCAATCCTAGCCCTTTTAATTTGAATTCTGATTCGTTTAATCAATAACTAAAAATCCATTTCTATTTATTGTTGAGAATTACTTTTTCATTTCAATGAATCAGATTGAAATTTAGAATTGAGAGAATATTTTATTTAATCATTATTCTATTTGGTCATTTGAGATAGGTATATTAAGATATATAATCTTAATATTCATATTTAATAAGAATTCATAAATATTATCTATTATCCATATATAGAAAGTCTATTAAATGTAAGTGTAAGTAATGGTTTCGAAATAGATAATTACAACTCATTTTCCGGATAAAGAAAAGAAAGGAGCAGGGTTGGTCTAATAATGGGATCTACATTAATTCACACTACATTAAGATTGAATTCCATTAGTAACATATCATATACAAGAAACAAAAAATAGGGTAATTCCTTTTTTCCTGGACTATTCAATAAAGTCATGAAATATTTCGACTTTTTTATCTCTTACTTTATACATAATGGGTTTAACTGGGCCAATACATGATATTCTTGTAGTATTTCTGGGATCAGTTCTTATATTAGGAGGTCTAGGAGTAGTTTTATTTACCAATCCTATTTTTTCTGCCTTTTCGTTAGGATTGGTTCTTGTTTGTATATCCTTATTATATATTTTATCGAACTCCTATTTTGTAGCTGCTGCACAGCTCCTTATTTATGTAGGAGCTATCAATGTTTTAATAATATTTGCTGTGATGTTCACAAATAGTTCCGAATATTATAACGATTTCCGTCTTTGGACTGTTGGGGATGCGGTTACTTCACTGGTTTGCGCAAGTATTCTTTTTTCATTAATTACTACTATCCTAGAGACATCATGGTACGGGATTATTTGGACTACAAGATCAAACCAAATTATAGAGCAGGACCTTATAAGTAATGTTCAACAAATTGGAATTCATTTATCAACGGATTTTTTTCTTCCATTTGAACTAATTTCTATAATTCTTTTAGTTGCCTTAATAGGTGCAATTAGTATGGCTCGCCAATAATGAGTAAAAATGCTTAGAATTATGAATCCTAAATACAAAAGAAAATAATGCCCTGTTTTATCATGTGTTATTATTATAACATAACACTCATTTTTTTCTTTCAAATTCCAATTTATTTATTTATTTTTTCATTTTCTTTCATATATATATTTCATATATATTCTTATAACATATTTAAGTGTAGTATAAAATATTATAAGATAAGCAAAGCTTTAAATTTTATCTATCACCAATACCTTATTTTATTCTGTAATTGCGTTTTTTAATCGAATCGTTTGAATGAATATTCATTCATATTAAACTGAATCGAGATTGATGAGGAATTAGTCAATGATGTTTGAGCATATACTTTTTTTGAGTGCTTATTTATTTTCTATCGGTATCTATGGATTGATCACAAGTCGAAACATGGTTAGAGCGCTTATGTGTCTTGAACTTATACTAAATTCGGTTAATATAAATCTCGTAACATTTTCTGATTTATTTGATAGCCGTCAATTAAAAGGAGACATTTTCTCGATCTTTGTTATAGCCATTGCAGCCGCTGAAGCGGCAATTGGACTAGCTATTGTTTCATCAATCCATCGTAATAGAAAATCAACCCGTATCAATCAATCGAATTTGTTGAATAAATAGTTGTAATCATATAATCATATATAATTAATAATATACTATTTTAATATATATATAATAAAATTTTTTATTTATTATTTTTTTTTATTATTATTATTTTTAATAATTTATAATATTATAAATATTAATATTCTATTCTCACTAATTTTTATTATATTAGTATGTACGACTCGTATTACCATCTTTGTTGAAACAAAAATTAAAGTTTATTGGACCTTTCTCGTGAGCATATCCAGAAATAGATTGATTTTAAAAAATTCTGGTAAACCACTGATTTGTCTGGTATCTATAATATAGAATTAATTTACTACTAATTTTTTTACCAGATCAAAATATTTTATTTCCAAAACTGAAATTTATAGATCCAATGTCACATTCAGTAAAGATTTATGATACATGTATAGGGTGTACTCAATGTGTACGAGCCTGCCCCACAGATGTGTTGGAAATGATACCTTGGGACGGATGTAAAGCTAAGCAAATTGCTTCCGCACCAAGAACCGAGGACTGTGTAGGTTGTAAGAGATGTGAATCCGCTTGTCCAACAGATTTTTTGAGTGTTCGCGTTTATTTATGCAATGAGACAACCCGTAGTATGGGTCTAGCTTATTGATACGTTACAAAAAACTCCACTTGAATCATTTGATTCCTATTTTTTTTACCGACAAAAATCCGTACTCGAGAAAATATATTATTCTGAGTACGGATTTTTATGGTCAAAGCGTATCCTGTCTTTACCACGAGTTATTTTCCTTGGTTAACAATAATTGTAGTTTTGCCGATATTTGCGGGTTCCTTTATTTTTTTTCTCCCACATAGAGGAAATAAGGTGATTCGGTGGTATACTATATGCATATGCGTTTTAGAGCTCCTTCTAACGACCTATGTATTCTGTTATCATTTCCAATTTGACGATCCATTAGTACAATTGGGAGAGGATTATAAATGGATAAATATTTTTGATTTTCACTGGAGACTGGGAATCGATGGACTTTCGATAGGACCCATTTTGTTGACAGGGTTTATCACTACTTTAGCGACTTTAGCGGCTTGGCCAGTTACTAGAGATTCGCGATTTTTTTATTTCCTGATGTTAGCAATGTACAGCGGCCAAATAGGATTATTTGCTTCTCGAGATCTTTTACTTTTTTTCGTTATGTGGGAGTTAGAGTTAATCCCTGTTTACTTACTTTTATCCATGTGGGGGGGTAAAAAGCGTCTGTACTCGGCTACAAAGTTTATTTTATACACTGCGGGGGGTTCTATTTTTCTCTTAATAGGGGTTCTAGGTATAGGTTTATATGGTTCCGATGGACCAACATTGAATTTTGAAACATTAGCTAATCAATCGTACCCAGTAGTTTTGGAAATTCTATTATATTTTGGCTTTCTTATTGCTTATGCTGTCAAATCACCGATTATACCCCTACATACATGGTTACCAGATACCCACGGAGAAGCACATTACAGTACATGTATGCTTCTAGCCGGAATCTTATTAAAAATGGGAGCGTATGGATTGATTCGGATAAATATGGAATTTTTACCTCACGCTCATTCTATATTTTCCCCATGGTTGGTGATAGTGGGAACGATACAAATAATTTATGCAGCTTTAACCTCTTTCGGTCAACGTAATTTAAAAAAGAGAATAGCCTATTCCTCTGTATCTCATATGGGTTTTATAATTATAGGAGTTGGTTCCATAACCAACGCAGGACTCAATGGAGCCGTTTTACAATTAATCTCTCATGGATTTATTGGTGCTGCGCTTTTTTTCTTAGGGGGGACGAGCTGTGATAGAACGCATCTTGTTTATCTTGATGAAATGGGGGGAGTCTCCATCCCAATGCCAAAATTATTCACCTTATTCAGTAGTTTCTCTATGGCTTCTCTCGCATTGCCAGGAATGAGTGGTTTTGTTGCAGAATCAGTAGTATTTTTTGGAATAATTACCAGTCAAAAATATCTTTTAATGCCAAAAATACTAATTACTTTTGTAATGGCAATCGGAATGATATTAACTCCTATTTATTTATTATCTATGCCACGCCAAATGTTCTATGGATATAAGTTATTTAATGTTCCAAAGTCTTATTTTGTGGATTCTGGACCGCGAGAGCTCTTTATTTCGATCTGTATCTTTCTGCCCGTAATAGCAATTGGTATTTATCCTGATTTGGTTTTCTCACTATCAGTTGAGAAAGTACAAGCTATTGTATCTAATTATTTTCATAGATAGTCTTGATGAATAAAAACAAAGCGGACAGTCAAATAATTAGAGGATTTTCCATTTTTAAAATAGTTTGCTGTACAATGCAAAGAAAAAGAAGTGAATCAAAAAAGAAATGAGATGTATCTCGATTTTTTGAGAATCTTCGAACCCTCCCTTGTTGAGGGGGTTCGAAGGTTCTCAAAAATCACAATAAATTCCCCTATATGTAGAAAGATCCCCTAATGTATTCTTTAATTTATTCAACTAGATGGGAATGAGAATGAACCATAACTATGTAGACCTATTCCTAATAGATTAACCCCAAAATAGCATACCCAAATTATAAGAAATCCTATAGAAGCTACAATTGCCGAATTTATACCTTTAAAATTTTGGTTTGTTCTGGTATGTAAATAAATTGCATATATCGTCCAAGTAATAAATGCCCAAGTTTCTTTAGGATCCCAATTCCAATAAGAACCCCATGCTTCATTAGCCCATACCGCTCCAGAGAGAATGCCTATGGTTAAAAAAGTAAATCCTAGGCTAATGACACGATAACTCCAATAATCCAATCTTTGAGTCAATTGATATTTATAATAGTTTCTAAATGAAAGAAAGGCAGTATTTTGTAAAACATCTTTTTTCTCATTCAAGTAAGTCTCTTCAAAGAAAGATGATTTAATTAAGAAACTCTTGTCCTTACAAAAAATATTGATGTTTTTTCGAAATGTAATGACTAAAAGAGCGATTGAAAATAAGGATCCAAATAAAAGAGCTGCATAGCTCAATAACATCATACTTACATGCATCATCAACCACTGAGATTGTAGAGCAGGTACTAATATTGCGGATTGATGCATTCCGGTTGAAAGACCAGAAGTGGCGAAGCCTTGGGTAAAAATAGCACTTGGCGCGGTTATTGCACTTAAATAATTTTTATTTTTATGATTTCGAAAATACAAAATCATATGAATAATGAGAAAACTCCACGAAAGGAACATTAATGATTCGTATAAATTACTTAACGGCAAATGTCCTGAATCAATCCAACGAATAACTAATAACCCTGTTATAGATAAAAAAGTAGCTATCATCCCCTTTTCTGACGAATCACACAGTCCTGCGATTTCGTGAACTAATAAGGTTATCAAATGAATCGTAATAACAATGGAAATGATCGAAAAAGAGATATGAGTTAATATATGTTCTAAAGTCACAAATATCATAAATAAAAAAAGAGTCCAATTACATAATGAAAATCAGGAATTGAATACATTATAGGATTTATTGTGTTCTTTTTATATTTTATAATTTATTTTATATTAGAGGATGCCGCCACTCGGACTCGAACCGAGATGCTCTAGCACTGCTTCCTAAGAGCAGCGTGTCTACCGATTTCACCATGGCGGCTTGCTTAAAATAATAATAGCTCGTACATCTCGAATCGTCGAGATTCAAGGACTCAATACAATATGGTTTAAAAAATATTAAAATATATTTTATTTTTCAATGAAAAATAAATAGAATTTTATATGTATCACAATTTTATCACTAAACCCGACGAATTTATCTAAATATTTTTATAACTTGGTATCAATTAAATTGAATTCATGATTGTACTCCTTGTTGTATACATAATTTATGGTAAGGTTAATTTATGAAAGCGATTAGGTATTGGTCTAATAAATATATATATAAAAAAGGATTTGCAATCTATATTGCAACTTTACTTTCACAAAAATTATATAAAAATTATATAATTTTTGTGAAAAATAAATTGGTAGGAAAAAATCCATGTATCGTGAATTCTAATCCTAATATAATGAAAAATAATGAAAATATATATATTAATTATAACTCAATAAACGGAAGAGTTCTTGTTCTATATATTACAACAACTAGTTCTATATTATATTGAATTCCAAAAAGGAAAACATTAGTAAATGTGAATCATTTATTTTATAAATTATTTTTCTAGTCATATTAATATGAATTTAGATTATTCCAAGGCTTTCTTATTTGTTTGTTTGTCGCACAAAAAAGCTCTTTGAATTCCCCGTCGAAACAGATTTAGCTAAAGAAAAAGCTTTAATCGCAGCCAAATATCCTTTTTTTTTCCAAATATTTTTACGAATACGTTTTTTTGACATAGAAGTACGCTTTTTTGGAACTGCCATTCAAAAACAAAGAATTTACTAATTTTTATTGTTGTATGTGAAAGACATGTATTGACGGATCATTCTTCTTAATTCATTATCTATACTTATTCTATAGATAATAAAAGAATTTTTCATAAGATATAAATACTTTTTTTGATAATACTATCTAATAATACTATCTACCTATATAACTATATATATACTATGTAATATAGTAATATAGTAATCACACTTTTCATAAAATTTTTACTAACTAAAAAAACTCCTCTAAATTTTTTTATTCTTTTTTTTTCATATCTCTAGTACATACATCAAATCTAAAATGATTTGTACAGATTGATAATTTTCTAGTCTCATTCGAATCCACGTTTATATGGACCTATTACCATAAAAATAAATTGTGATTGTTCTTCAAAGATGAAATTTTGAATTTATATCTTAGTTTAGTAGCTATTGTCGTGCTAATTTAATAAGTCAAAAGCTAAAAAAGATTAAGAATCCTTATATAATTTATAAATTTATATATTGTAACAAAAAAAAACATTAATATAATTTTTTTTTCTATTAATGAAATTCAGAATGTTTATTCATAAATAAATGAAATTTCATTTCAGACTAGTAATGAATTTATTAAAAAAACATTACTTAATAAGGGTAATCTTAGTAATGTATTATTCTACACGAAGTAAGGTAAAAAGTATCATAGGATTTATGATAAATATAAGTTTTCCTTATTGGGTTTAAATTGAATAAATAAGTTCGACAATGAATTATATGATAATTCTAACTATTTTAATTAAAATAACCAGCTCCCTTTTTATTTTTTATTGTATTGAGTCAGGTTACTGGCATATACCGGACCCATACATATCCCAATCAAGCACCTTTTTTGGTATAACCATTTTTCCTTGCTATACTATATCGTTATAAATCATCAGAATAATACAATCATTAAAAACATCACATTCTGTATCTTAATAAAGTAATTAATAACTAGGTAACAATTTTTGCCCAGTTATTTGGTCATATTATTTGACCAACAAAATGAGAGCTTTTTGCATTTTTCAAAAAAAAATGTGAGAAAGGTAAGATCAGACTAATTAATAATAAAAATATTTTAGTTTTTTCATATCTTTTTTTGTTGATTTCTTTTATCTTTATTCCTTCTAAACAAAAGAGATAAGGGTTGATGAATCGGAGACAATAACAATAATTAATAAGAATAAAAAAAAAATTAAAAATTGGTTTTATTATGGAACATATATATCAATATGCGTGGATAATACCTCTCCTTCCGCTTCCTGTCACTATGTCAATAGGATTTGGACTTCTGCTTGTTCCAACAGCAACAAAAAATATTCGTCGTATATGGGCCTTTTATAGTGTGTTATTCCTAAGTATAGCTATGGTTTTTTCGGTAAATTTATCTATTCAACAAATAAATGGAAGTTTTATCTATCAATATTTATGGTCTTGGACTATTCATAATGATTTTTCCTTAGAATTCGGATACTTAATTGATCCACTTACTTCCATTATGTCAATATTAATCACTACTGTTGGAATCATGGTTCTTATTTATAGTGACAATTATATGTCTCACGATCAGGGATATTTAAGATTTTTTGCTTATATGAGTTTTTTCAACGCTTCCATGTTGGGATTAGTTACTAGTTCTAATTTGATACAAATTTATATTTTTTGGGAACTGGTAGGAGTGTGTTCGTATTTATTAATAGGTTTTTGGTTCACACGACCAATTGCAGCAAATGCTTGTCAAAAGGCTTTTGTAACTAATCGTGTAGGGGACTTTGGGTTATTATTAGGAATCCTAGGTTTTTATTGGATGACAGGAAGTTTCGAATTTAGGGATTTGTTCGAAACATTTAATAAGTTAATCCATAATAACGGGGTAAATTCTTTATTTGCGACTCTCTGCGCTTTCCTATTATTCGCCGGCGCTGTTGCTAAATCCGCACAATTCCCCCTTCATGTATGGTTACCTGATGCCATGGAGGGACCTACTCCTATTTCCGCTCTTATACATGCTGCTACTATGGTAGCAGCGGGAATTTTTCTTGTAGCTCGTCTTCTTCCTCTTTTCACAGTTATACCTTACATAATGAATTTCATTTCTTTGATAGGTGTAATAACATTATTATTAGGAGCTACTTTGGCTCTTGCTCAAAGAGACATTAAAAGAAGTTTAGCTTATTCTACAATGTCTCAATTGGGCTATATTATGTTAGCTCTAGGGATAGGTTCTTATCGTGCTGCTTTATTTCATTTGATCACCCATGCCTATTCTAAAGCATTATTGTTTTTGGGATCCGGATCCATTATTCATTCAATGGAACCTATTGTTGGGTATTCCCCAGATAAAAGTCAGAATATGGCTCTTATGGGTGGTTTAAGGAGATATATTCCAATTACAAAAATTACTTTTTTATTGGGTACACTTTCTCTTTGTGGTATTCCACCCCTTGCCTGTTTTTGGTCAAAAGATGAAATTCTTAATGATAGTTGGTTGTATTCACCAATTTTCGCCATAATAGCATCTCTGACAGCGGGATTAACTGCATTTTATATGTTTCGGACGTATTTACTTACTTTCGAGGGATATTTGCACGTTCATTTAAAAAATTACAGTGGAATTAAAAAGAGTTCCCTCTATTCAATATCTTTATGGGGAAAAAAAGCACCGAAATTTATAAACAAAAGATTGCTTTTATCAGCAACGAATAGTAATGAAACAATTTCCTTTTTTTCAAAATATATATATAAACCTAATGAGAATGTAATAAAAAAAACGCGCCATTTTAGTACTTTTTTTGAAAAAAAATACACTTCTATCTATCCTCATGAATCAGATAATACTATGTTATTTCCGCTGCTTGTATTGGTACTATTTACTTTGTTCATTGGATTCATTGGAATTCCTTTTGATCAAGGAATAATGGATTTGGATCTATTATCCAAATGGTTAACTCCATCAGAAAAGATTTTCCATACAAATTTACAGAATAACGGGGATTGGCATGAATTTATAACAAATGCTATTTATTCAGTAAGTATAGCTTCTTTTGGAATATGTGTAGCATCCATTTTGTATGGATCTATTTATTCATCTTTCCAAAATTTTGACTTAAGAAATTCTTTTGTCAAAATGGGTTCTAAAAGAATTTTTTTTGATCCAATAGTAAATCAAATATATAATTGGTCATATCATAGAGGCTACATAGATATTTTTTATACAACGGTACTAACTAGGAGTATAAGAGGATTATCCGAACTCACTTATTTTTTTGATAGATGTGTAATTGATGGAATTATAAATGGTATTGGTGTTGCAAGTTTTCTTATAGGGGAGGGTTTAAAATATATTGGAGGCGGACGAATCTCGTCTTATCTTTTTTTATATTTATTCTATTATGTATCCATTTTTTTACTAGTTTATTTTTTGAATTTATAAGAATGGGCCTTTTGTTATATAATCAAAATTTTAAATTCTATCTCATATGAAAGCAGAGATTATAAAGGAACTAGAGACTATTATAAACTAAACAAATTTCTTTTTTTTTTCTATTTGATTTTTATTCATTTTTATTTATTATATATCTATTCTTTATATATCTCTTTTTCTATTGTATAGAATATTTATAATTGATATATTAATATAACAATAACATATTAATTTTTAATTTTTTTATATATTATAATTAAATTAATTATATGGAAAACTCAAATATATTATATAATATATATAAATATAAAAATATTATATAATATGTATACATCGAAACATATAAATGTTGACTAATCTGGCTAATGTTGAACTTGGTAAAATGAAATGGTTGAATAATTGAAAAATTAGATTATTCAGGAATACACATTGAATACTGAGATTACGCATTGAATTTCTGGTAGTAGATCCATAATCAAAAAAGTTTTTGTGATTGTTCCAGAAGAAATGAAACAAAAGATACGGTAGAACTAGGACAGTTATTGTATGAGGTCTACCCAATGCTAGATGCAGAGGCGCATAATAGATCGATATGAACATCATGAGCTGTCCCGTAATAAAACCTGTTGTTGCTGATATCTCCTTCTCGGTTCCTTCTTCCATAACCCGAGCTCGGAGAAGGAAGAGATAAGAGGGTCCTATGGAGAATGTGGTCAGAAATCCATAATAGAGTCCGACCACAACGACCGAATTTATTATCTTCATGCATAAGGATAATAGATTACCTAGTAGAAAAGATTTCAAAATCATCACAAACCTCCCTTTTTTCTTTTCTATTGCAATTTCTCGATTATTATATGATGATTTCTTAACTTTCCATATATAGAAAGAGATGGACTATAAATGACATCTCTTATGTCAATGATACCAAAGGGATATTCAATGAATGGAATTGGGATATAGATGGAATATAATGAAAATAGAGCCATTTTTAGGTTCCTTATGAAATGAGACATGGAACGGAGCCATTACGAAGAAGTTCCGGGAGTTACGAAAGAAGCTTCGGACTCATATTGTTCATGGGTTGAG